GATACAAATTGCATATTTTCCATATAAAGATACAAATTACATAGAGTAGATACAAATTACATAGAGTAGATACAAATTGCATATTCTATATAAAGAGAAAATAAAGATAAAGAATAGCTTCAAAAAGAACTATTCTATTATCTACTCAAAAGTAATTCTACTATACTTCTACTCAAAAGTAATTCTACTATACTTCTACACTTCTACTCAAAAGTAATTCTACTATACTTCTACTATACTTTTCAAATTCTATTATCTTATCAAAAAGATAAAAAAAAAACAAAATACAACAAACAAGGAGGTTTGTAATGATTTTTAAACTCTTTCTACCGGTTAATCTCGTATCCGTATGCATGAAGATAAGCAATTCCGTCGTTATGGTCGGACTCTATTATGGATTTATTAGCGCATTTTCCATCGGGTCCTCTTACCTGTTCCTTCTCCGACCACGGTTTTTGAACGACGATCCAGACGCAATCGAAAAGAAGGCATCAGAAACTGCAGGTTTTTTTACAGGACAACTTTTGATATTCATATCAATCCTTTATGGGCCTCTGCATCTAGCGTTAGGTAGACCTCATACAATCCTTTTACTACTTGCACCGTATTTTTTCTTTCATTACTTATCCAGCAATAGCGGTCAATGGCCGAGCCAGCGTTTTGCTTTCCCATTGCTCACTAAGTCAATGCGGAATCGTAGGTTTCAATTGGTATTCCTGAATAATTTGCTTTTTCAATTATTCAGCCTTAGCTTGTTGGGAAGGCCAATGTTAACCCGATTAAGCTACATTTATATCTTTCGATGCAACAATAAGATGTTATTTGTCCTAAGTAGCTTTGTTGGGTGGTTAATTGGTCATATTTTAGTCCTGAAATGGGCTGGATTGGTATTTGTTTGGCTACTTCAGGTTATTAGATCGAAGACAATGAAGTACATTACATGTAATGTACTTATTCCAGCGACTAAGTACATTATCGAAAAATGGCGAAATTCTTTTGTTGCTGGTTTAATTCGTGAGATTTTAGCCATGAAACAGGTTGAATCGGCATTAGTTAGGATAAAGAATTCTAAGTTATTAGACGATGCACGGTGGTGGATAAGGGGTTCTTCGCTAATAAGCGGCCTAAAAATTAACATTCGCTTTTATGCTAGGTTGATACTTCGTGGATTTGAGAATGTGTACGTGGGAGCAAAATTCAGACAGGATATGGAGCACCTCTTTAGTATTATCTTATTTGCTATCTTTCTTTTATATTTAGATCAAACACCCCTTTTGTATGCAGACCCGGCCGACAAAAAATTACAACTTCAAAGAAAACTATCGAACGAAACCCAAGCTGCCAGAGAAGAGAAGGAACTTGAAGAAAGACTAACGGAAAAATTCGAAGCGCAAAGGAGAGCGCAAAGGGCAGCACAAAGGCAAGCTCTGCAAGAATTCAAGCAAGGTGTGGTAGAAAGCTATCTGGCAAACCAAGCTGCGAAAGACGCGAATCAAATACAAGCTCAGAAAGACGAGAAGCAAATACAAGCTGAGCAAAAAGCGAAGCGAATCCGAGCTGAGCAAGTTGTGCAATACACATTTTGGCTAATCGAAGCTCAGCGAAGAGAGATGGAAATCGAAGCTGCGCGAGCTATGCAGGAAGCATATAAGGGAATGCTTGCTGCGCAAGAAGGATATGTGGAAGAGGGGGTGCAAGAGAAACAAGAGGGATTCCCAGAAGAACTTATTTCTCCTTCGCCTATTTCTCCTTCGGAAGAAAGGGAAGAGAATCCGAAGTTATTAATATTGAAAGAAAAAATATCAATATTGAAAAAAAAAATATCAATATTGAAAGAAAAAAACGATTTATTCTCGTTTGAAATCCCTATTATCACTTCTCTTTTTGACCCGCAAAAACCACTCCGTCCATTACGATATATAAAAACGTGTGCTGGCGTTGAAAAGGCTGTCAAAAATGAGATGTCACAATATTTTTTTTATACATGCCGAAGCGATGGAAAACAAAGAATATGTTTTACATATCCACCCAGTTTGGCAACTTTCTGGGAAATGATACAAAGAAAAATGGCTTCGAGGTTCCCACGAATCTATGCTAAAGCTAAATGGCGGGCTCTTAGGTGGTCTGCTCCTGGGAGTTATAGACAGTGGATTTCTCGCAATAAAAAAAAAAAGAACAGCCTGAGTACAGAATTTCAAAATCGAATTAAAACTTTAGATAAAAAAAAAAGTCTGCTAAATGTCCTCGAAACAAGGAAAAGGTTGTGTAATTATAAAACTAAAAAAGAATACTTGCCTGAAATAGCCGATCCTTTTTTGACCGGAGCGCTTCGTGGAAAGAGCGACCCTGAAGTCGACGATGGCGGAAGGAAGACAAGCGATGTCATAAAGGTTGTTTTCTTAAAGAATAATATTACAATGGCAACGCTCCGAAATAAGAATGATGATGACTTGCGGGAACAAAAAAATGCCATATCCCTACTAAGCAGGATGAAAAACCCGGTAAATAAGCTTCACCTACTTTTTGTTAACGAGAGAGATTATCCCTTCGTGAAAACGTTAGTAAATAGAATTAATGGCCCTGCAGTACCAAAAAAAAAGAAAAAAATTTCCAAAAGCAAAGTAAACGAAATCAAAAGCAAACAAAAAAAAGTCAAAAGCAAAGTAAACGAAATCAAAAGAAAAGTAAACGAAATCAAAAGAAAACAAAACGAAAGCTACCCAAAAGGAGTAAAATTCGGCGCAACCCCAAAAACCGAAATCAACCCACACGGAATCAGATTCGACGCAGCCACAATCGAAAAGTATTCATTCGCCACAGGCTATAGCTATAGCCCGCCATCTTTTGATGACATTCTTTTTCATGCTTTTGTAACGGAGCCCCAAAGAAATAAAAAAGAAGTTATTGAACTAGAAGAAGAAATCAATAAAAAAGTTCCTCGATGGTCATACCAATTAATCGACGAGTTGGAACAACTGGAGGGAGCCGAGGGAGAGACTCAGTTCTCGGATCATGAGATTCGAATACTCCCATTCAAACGTGTAGCGGTGTTTACTGAGCAGGATTCGAAAAAACGGAAGCCGTTGATAGATGAGCAGGGTAATTTTGTGCGGCATCGAAAAACATATGCGATACGTTTTTTAGGCCATATGTCCGATTTTCGTCGAGGCCTAATCAAGGGATCCGCGCGTCAGGACAGACGTAAAGCATACGTTTGTCGCATGACTCAAGTAAATGCACGCTCCCCTCTTTTCGCTTTGGGCCCCCGCACTTTTTTGGATGGTTTGGTTAACTTAGCCGTGCAGGTGAAATTCTTTTATGAAACCCGGATAAAAGGGGAAAAAATAGTGGATGACGATGACGATAACGAGAAAGATGAATTTAAAGTGATGATTCCGGATACGAAGTCGATTGTGGCTGAGACGAGGGAAATGCTGAAACAGGCGGGGGCCGAAGACGGGCAATCCTACGAAGACGTCGAGGATGATATACGAATTGAGAATGTAACGGAAATGTGGGAGAACATTGACTATGGTCAAGTCGTAAGAACTTTCATATTATTACTGCATATTTTTCTTAGAAAAAAGGTTGTATTCCCTGCATTCATAATAGGGAAAAATATAGCCCGTATGTTATTATTGCAACCTACCGAGTGGAAAATAGACTTCGCCCGTTTGAAGAGAGAAAGGTATGCTATATGCACCTATAATGGTATGAAAGTCTCAGAAAAAATCGCCTTAAACCAATTCCCACCAGACTGGGCCGATGACGGTATTCAGATACTGGTCACCAACCCTTTTTACCTTAAACCTTGGTACAGATCTAAGACGCGATCCATTCAAAAAGATCCGAAGAAAGAAAAAGATCCGAAGAAAGAAAAAGGTCCGAAGAAAGAACCTTGGTACAGACGATTCTTTTTTCAAAAAGATCCGAAGAAAGAAAAAGGTCCGAAGAAAGGCAAAGCGCAATTCGAAGGGGACCGGGGGGTTCGTTTTTTAACAAGTTTTGGGATCTTAACCGACCGTCCTTTCGGTGATCTAATAACCCCGGATTGGGGAGTCTTTTTTAATCCCATTAGAAACGAACTCAAAAAGAAAATTCGCCAATTTGAAAAGAAACATTCTATAATTCTAAGCAAACGTTTTCGAAACGTCTTAAAAAAAACAAAAAAATGGTTCATCAAAAGCTTTCTATTTCTAAAAAGAGCTCGTTTAAAAAGACACCCAATTGAATTATCTGGAGGAAGAGAAACCCCGGAGTTCACTCGTTCTCAAAAAGACATAGATAATCTTAAAAACGAACAAGATTTTAGAATGAGTAGGAATCCTAGGATTAGCGAATCGTTGTTGCAAGGTCCAGTTAGAGCTTTGAAAGATGATTCATTACCAGAAGAAAAAGTGGCGGATCCAGAAAAAGAACCGTCGGATCTGGATAATGAACTAAGAGCAGTCTGGGATGAGATAGATAAAGTTACAAAAGAAAGAAAGAAAATAGTTTTCACTCCTAAACCCGATTCTCCTGATAAACTCGTACAAGCAAAAAAAAATATTTTAAAGAAATTAGAAAGAATAAAGTCTCGCCGACACAAATTTTATTTTCTAAGAATCCGAAAATCCTATTATGTTCTACTATTTTTCATTAAAAGGATATCCCGCAATATTAAAAGGATATACCTCAATCCCCTTGAACGTGCCATTTCTATTCGCAAGATCCATCCACAACGTTTTTTTGAATTTTCAAAAAAAATGATTGAAAAATCCATTGGCAAGACTGAAACAAATAAAGAAACAGTGTATAAAACAAAGAAAAAAAAAAATCCCTTTATTTCGATTTTTAAAGAGTCGCTTTATGATAAAGATATTAGGATTTCTGAGAATGATATTAAGCTTGGGGATACTTGGAATGGCTATAAGTATAAGAGAAAGAAGGCAACAGATACTTCGGACTTATCCTCTATGTCCCAAGCATATGTATTTTACAAATTATACCAAACCCAACAAACCCAACTTATTCACTTAGATAAGTTAAGATATGTTCTTCAATATGACGGAACATCCCGTTTTCTTAAGAAAGAACTAAAGGATTATTTTGAAGCACAAGAACTCTTTCATTCGAAATTAAAACATAAAAATAGTTTGAATTCCGGCAAAAATCAATGGAAAAACTGGTTAAAGGCTCAGCATCAATATAGCGTATCTCCCATTATATGGAATAGCTTAAGCCCCCAAAAATGGCGAACTAAAGTCAATCAAGAACGTATGGACGAAAATACAGACTTAAATAAAAGGTATTCTAATGAAAAAAGAAAACAATTCTTTGAAGCAAATTCATTAGACGATGAAGAAAATGTAGTCGAGACTTACCTAGGTCAAAGGGCCGGGGATATTAAGAACTCTATAAAATCCTATAGCTATGACCTTTTTTCCTATCAATCTATTAATTCCGAAGATAAGTATGTATGTATAAATAATAAACAAAAAAATTCTTACAATTACAATAGACGGAAAGTGAATTTAGTTGATAGTCCAGAAGGTATTGCTCTTAGCAATCAGTTTTTAGTACAAAATGATCTTCTGGATCTGTATACGTTTCCAGACCGCAAATATGTTCCTTGGAGACTTTTCCCTGGTAGTTTTATTGGTGGAAACGATAAAGACAAAGACCGGTTTGTTAAGATGTGGACCGCGACAAATAGTGGTAATGCTGTTAAGTACTGGACCGCGGCAAATGGTAATGCAAGTATTAAGCCTGGGGTTTTTTGGACTTTTCAAAATTCTCAAAGAACTAAAAAACAAAACCCACTTTTTGATTGGCGGGGAATGAATACAGAACTACCAAATAGGTGCATCTCGGATCTGAAAGGTTGGTTCTTCTTCTCGGAGTTGCTCAAACTGGATCTTAGGTATCAAGTAAAACCGTGGATCCTATCAAAAAATTTACTTTTTGAAAATTTAATTTTTGAAAATCAAGAAGAAAATCCAAATCTTATTCAAGATCCTATTGAAGATGGAAGGCAAAATGTTATTCAAAATGAAAATGAAAATGCTATTCAAAATCTTATCGATTTTTTTCTTGAAAAAAAAAACAGTCCAAAGGATACAAACCACGAATTGCACGCACAAGCGAAAGCGAGAATTTGGGATGCACTTGTAGCGAGTTTAAAACAAAAAAGAGAGCAAAAAGAGAGAAAAAATAAACGAATAGCGCAACTAATAGAGAAAAAAAAACAAAAAGAAATAGAGAAACAAAAGAGAAAAATAGAGAAACAAAAGAGAAAAAAAGAGAAAATAGAGAATGCAAAAAAAAAAATAGAGAATGAAAAAAAAAAAATAGAGACTGAAGAAGAAAAAATAGAGAAAGAAAAGAGAAAAAAAGAGAGAAAAAAAGAGAAACTAAAAAAAAAAGTAGCGAAGAATATAGAGAAACTAAAAAACAAAGTAGCGAAGAATGTAGCGAAGAATATAGAGAAACTAAAAAAACAAAGAGCGAAGAATATAGCGAGAATGGAAGAAGAAGACAAAAAAGCGAGAAAAAAAAGAAAAAGAAAAGTACAAGTACAAGAAAACAAAATTCCTTACACAGCCTTTGGATCAGACAAATGGCAACGGCCCATCGCGGAATACCCAAAAAGCGGGGATATCCGTAATTTTCAAGTGATATTGCCGGAGGATGATGCTGAGGACGATGAGGAGGACCGATTGGACGAACTCAAATTGAATGCCTACGAATTGAGTAGAATCCAGAAAATTACAGATGAGAAAAGGCTGAAAAGAAATTTGCTAAGCTCTATCAAAAGGGAAAGACTGAAAATGGAGTTTTCGACAAGAAACAATAGTCTTGCGACCATTATGCTTACCCACGGAATATTCAGTATCGAACCACTTCGTATATCTAGACAAAATCAGGACGCATCATTTTTGATCTATCAACTGATAAAGATTTCCTTGGTTGAGCAGCTTGATCCCTACGATCATAATGATAGTTTCGAACTTACTGAAAAATACAGAGCCCGAAGAAATTTTTTTATGCCTAAGACCAATGCGGAAACTATGCACAAAAGTGATTCTGATTTGTTTGTTCCTGAAACTATTTTATCCACCAAACGGCGTAGAGAATTGCGAATTCTAATTTCTTTCTATTCGAGAAGGGGAAAAAGAAAAAATCTTATCTATAAAAATCCAGTATTTTGGAAATACGTAAAAAACTGTGGTGAAGTTGTGGATAACAGCGAAAAAAAGAAAAAGAAACTAATAAAATCATTTCTTTGGCCTAATTATCGATTAGAAGATTTAGCTTGTATGAATCGATATTGGTTTAATGCGCAGAATGGGAGCCGTTTCAGTATGCTAAGGATACGTATGTATCCGCGATTGAAAATTCGTTAAGGATACCCTTTTTTATATCCATTCTATACCCTATTTGATATCTGAAACAACGAGATGCATTGGATTTCCATTCCGGTATCGGAATGGAAATCCAATGCCCAATGCACAGACCACTATCGATTAGATCTATAAATAAATGAACAGAATCGTATTTTTTCTTTTCTTTTGTTTCTTTTTATTTTCTGTGTTTTGAGTGTCAAAATATACCATGCTTTCAGATTACTATTTCAACCAACTCGTAAATTGGATTGATGAACTTTATTTGATAAAATGATTTCATAAAATGAGTTGAGAAAATTCGGAGTTCCTAAAGAAATTAGATTCTTATATATATATCTATAAAAAAAAAATGACTAGCATTATTCTTACTGATTGGTAAAATTCATTTAGTTCAAAAAGAAAAAAGGACGATAGAATATTTTTTTATGGTAAAAAATGCATTCATTTCCGTTATTTCACAAGAAGAAAACAGGGGGTCTGTTGAATTTCAAGTAGTTAGCTTCACCAATAAGATACGAAGACTTACTTCCCATTTGGAATTCCACAGAAAAGACTTTTTATCCCAGAGGGGTCTACGTAAAATCCTGGGAAAACGACAACGCCTGCTGTCTTATTTGTCAAAGAAAGACAAAGTCCGTTATACAGAATTAATTAGTCAGCTAGATATCCGAGAATTAACAACTCGTTAATTTGAACAAGAACTTGAATTATTTCATTTCTTAGATCTTGAATTTTGATGAAATTTTTTTTGTTTTAAGCAATTCATGAAAGAAAGAATTGAGGAATAACCTATGAATGTAACAACGACAAGAAAAGACCTCATGATAGTCAATATGGGACCTCACCACCCATCAATGCATGGTGTTCTTCGGCTCATCCTTACTCTAGACGGTGAAGATGTTATTGATTGTGAGCCAATATTGGGTTATTTACACCGAGGGATGGAAAAAATTGCGGAAAACCGAACTGTTATACAATATCTGCCTTATGTAACACGGTGGGATTATTTAGCGACTATGTTCACAGAAGCAATAACCATAAATGGACCCGAACAGTTGGGGAATATTCAAGTACCTAAAAGAGCAAGTTATATCAGAATAATTATGTTAGAGTTGAGTCGTATAGCTTCTCATCTCTTATGGCTTGGCCCTTTTATGGCGGATATTGGTGCACAGACTCCCTTTTTCTACATTTTCAGAGAAAGAGAATTAGTATATGATCTATTTGAAGCTGCCACCGGTATGAGAATGATGCATAATTATTTTCGTATCGGAGGAGTGGCGGCCGATCTACCGTATGGATGGATAGATAAATGTTTGGATTTCTGTGATTATTTTTTAACAGCAGTTTCGGAATATCAAAAACTTATTACGCGGAATCCTATTTTTTTAGAACGAGTTGAGGGGGTGGGCATTATTGGCGGGGAAGAAGCAATAAATTGGGGTTTATCAGGACCAATGCTCCGAGCTTCCGGAATAGAATGGGATCTTCGTAAAGTTGATCGTTATGAATGTTACGGCGAGTTGGATTGGGAAATCCGGTGGCAAAAAGAAGGGGATTCATTAGCTCGTTATTTAGTCCGAATGAGTGAAATGACGGAATCTATCAAAATTATTCAGCAGGCTCTGGAAGGAATTCCGGGGGGGCCTTATGAAAATTTGGAAATACGATGCTTTGATATAGAAAAGGATCCAGAATGGGACGGTTTTGAATATCGATTCATTAGTAAAAAACCTTCTCCCACTTTTGAATTGCCGAAGCAAGAACTTTATGTACGCGTTGAAGCTCCAAAAGGAGAATTGGGAATTTTTTTAATAGGAGATCAAAGTGGTTTTCCTTGGAGATGGAAAATCCGCCCGCCTGGTTTTATCAATTTGCAAATTCTTCCTCAGTTAGTTAAAAGAATGAAATTGGCTGATATTATGACGATACTAGGTAGCATAGATATCATTATGGGAGAAGTAGATCGTTGAAATGATAATTGATACAACCGCAGTACAAGATATGAATTCTTTTTCCAGATTGCAATCCTTGAAAGAGGTCTATGGAATCATATGGATGCTTGTACCTATTTTGAGTCTTGTATTGGGGATTACTCTAGGTGTACTCGTAATAGTGTGGTTAGAAAGGGAAATTTCCGCCGGAATACAACAACGTATTGGGCCTGAATACGCAGGGCCTATGGGAATTCTTCAAGCTTTAGCTGATGGAATAAAACTCATTTTCAAAGAGAATCTTCTCCCGTCTCGAGGAGATACTCGTTTATTCAGCATAGGACCATCCATAGCAGTTATATCCATTTTACTAAGTTATTCAGTAATTCCTTTTAGCTCTCACCTTGTCTTATCTGATCTCAATATCGGTGTTTTTTTGTGGATTGCCGTTTCCAGTATTGCTCCCATCGGACTTCTTATGTCAGGATATGGATCAAATAATAAATATTCTTTTTTAGGTGGTCTACGAGCCGCTGCTCAATCAATTAGTTATGAAATACCATTAACTCTTTGTGTGTTATCAATATCTCTACGTGCGATTCGTTTAACCCTTTCTTCATTTCTTTCTTGTTAGTAAAGAAATGGAATAGATATCCTCATTGTTTTATTCATTATTGATGT